CCTATTAACATTTTAGAAGATTTCACAAAACCCTTATCGCTTAGTTTTCGACTTTTTGGAAATATATTAGCTGATGAATTAGTAGTTGTTGTTCTTGTTTCTTTAGTACCTTTAGTGGTTCCTATACCTGTCATGTTTCTTGGATTATTTACAAGCGGAATTCAAGCTCTTATTTTTGCAACTTTGGCTGCGGCTTATATAGGCGAATCCATGGAAGGTCATCATTGATTAGTTTTCGACATAGTATTTTTTTTAGCTTAGCCTGACGCAATGGATGCGCGTCTCGAGGGAATCCGTTTAGACTTAGGGAAGATGGATATACAAATAAGGTATAAATAAGGTATACACGATCTAGAGTAATAGTAAAAAGAAGATTACGATATTAAGTTAAGGAATTGTGAAAAAAAAAGGAAAGAGATCTTTTAGATATTTTTCCTAAAATTTCTGTTTGGTTGATTTATACCGCCCTCCAATGAATATTCTCTGTATATTGTTCGGTCAATTCCAATATGAAACATTAGTTTATTAGGTAGTATATTAGGAATCATAATCTGAGTAAGAATTCTTATGGTATCTGTTTACCACATGCGATTAAAAAAAAAGAAGGTATAGAGAATTATTCTCATTTCAGTTGATTTCATTCAATTCACCGAGTGACCAACAAAAATTTAATAAACAAGAAATTCCATAAACATGAACTTCGATCAATTAAATTCTGATATTTCTCTGCAATGATTGCAATGATTCGTCCTAACGAATTCGTCAGTTAGATTGATTGTTCCTATGTGGGATAATGATAAATAAAAAGAGAAGGTAAGGGTTTACAAAAAAAGGGGTTGATTAGGAGAGGAAGAGGGGGGGGACGAACTAGGTGGATGTAATCTAATCGCTATAAGACAATTTTTGTGGATGTTTCGAAGAATGATTCTAGAATCGGGCTGAATCTAAGATACGAATAGGCGGTTTACGTTATGGGGAAAAGACAAGTATATGTGATATTCGATATTAACTAGGTATAGATGAACTAAAGATATATAGAATTTGCCCTACTACTTACTACCGTGAATTTATATAGGGATCTACTCTGAATTTATATAGGGATTCCAATCGGCGCCCTCCCGTTTCGTCTGGAATTTTTTTTTTATTGAATATTGAATGAATTTAAATCGCGAAAAAAATAACTAAAAAGAACAAAGAATTCAAAGACAAAGAATGGTTCGGAAAAAAAAAAAAAGAAAGAAATGGACGCACAAAAGTAGGACGGATTCACAAAAATGACGTGGATAGTAATTAAAAAAGGGATCTCCAAGTAGCTCTGATGATTCAAGAATATTATTATTTCGGGAGGTTTAGTTACTTTGACTGGATAAATCTTAGTGAGGGAATAAATAAGTCATAATTCATTGGTTGATTGTATCATTAACTATTTCTTTTATTTCTTTTTTTTTTTTGTTTTGATGCGAGGAACTTATCATGAATCCACTGATTTCTGCCGCTTCCGTTATTGCTGCTGGATTGGCCGTGGGGCTTGCTTCTATTGGACCTGGGGTTGGTCAAGGTACTGCTGCGGGCCAAGCTGTAGAAGGGATCGCCAGACAACCAGAAGCAGAAGGAAAAATACGAGGTACTTTATTGCTTAGTCTGGCTTTTATGGAAGCTTTAACAATTTATGGACTGGTTGTGGCATTAGCGCTTTTATTTGCGAATCCCTTTGTTTAATCCCCAAAATACATAAATACATATTTCTTTCTTTTTTTATTTACTTGGATTTGCCGTTCTTGCTTTTTTCGAATTATATTAAGATTTCAATCCTACAATTTCTTATTCGTTGTGACAATAATCAGGGGGGAGAACTTATTTGAGGATGAGAAATTAAATTAGCACATCAACTCACTTTCTTCCTTTACCCCCTTAGTCTATTGGGACTTTTTTTTTTAGGAAGTGTTGAAACAAATGATATTTTTTATTTCGCAACTGACATAAGACCTGATACCTAATCCTAATAAGTATCATTCTTATTGTTCTAATAAGTATCGTTCTTATTGGAAATTTCCACTTATTGGAAGTTTCCAATTGAAAAAACAATCAATCCATTTACATCGATAAATAAATATTTTTCTTTACTCTATTTAATTTAGAAAAATAAGAAAAAATAAAAAAATATAGAAAAGAAAAAAAAAATCTATCTAAGAAAATTAGTCTATCTATAAAAATAAGAAAGAGGAGATCATATGAAAAATGTAACCGATTCTTTCCTTTCCTTGGGTTATTGGCCATTCGCCGGGAGTTTCGGGTTTAATACTGATATTTTAGCAACAAATCCAATAAATCTAAGTGTAGTACTCGGTGTATTGATTTTTTTTGGAAAGGGAGTGTGTGCGAGTTGCTTATTTCAAGAATAGGATGGATTCAACCAACTGCACCTTTGTTTCGTTATAACTTGAAAGAAAAAGGGCACGATTCCGCGAATTACTTCTGAATAAATTAAGAAATCATATTT